TTTTAAAAAATATTCTTTATTGAGAGAGCAAACAAGAATTGATTTAGAAAGTCAAGCAAAAGCTTTAAAATGGGCATTCGATGTAATTACAACTGATCCAAATGATCAAACAATAATTAGAAATAAATCTATTGGAATAGAAGAAATCCGTAAAAGGGTTCCTCGATGGTCATACAAATTAACTGATGATTTGGAAGAGCAGGAGGAAGAAAATGAGGAAGAATCTACGGAAGATCATGAAATTCGTTCAAGAAAAGCCAAACGCGTAGTAATTTATACTGATAACGATCAGAATACCAACCCTATTACAACTACAAATAATACTAATAATAGTGATCAAGCAGAAGAGGTGGCTTTGATACGTTACTCGCAACAATCGGATTTTCGTCGGGATATAATCAAAGGATCCATGCGTGCTCAAAGACGTAAAACGGTTATTTGGGAAATGTTTCAAGCAAATGTGCATTCCCCACTTTTTTTGGATCGAATAGACAAAACATTTTTTTTTTCTTCTTTTTATATCTCTGAAATGATGAACCTCATCTTTAGGAATTCGGTGGGGAGGGAACCTGAATTGAAAATTTCACATTTTGATTTTGAGGAGGAAGAGACAAGGGAAAAAGAGAAAAAAAACGAAGATAAAAAAGAGGAAAATGAACGTATAGCAATATCAGAAACTTGGGATAGCATTATATTTGCTCAAGCAATAAGAGGTTTGATGTTAGTAACCCAATCTTTTATTAGAAAATACATTGTATTGCCTTCATTGATAATTGCTAAAAATATTGGCCGTATGTTATTATTCCAATTCCCCGAATGGTATGAGGATTTGAAGGAATGGAATAGAGAAATGCATGTTAAATGCACTTATAATGGTGTTCAATTATCAGAAACGGAATTTCCCAAAGATTGGTTAACAGACGGTATTCAGATAAAGATTCTATTTCCTTTCTGTTTGAAACCTTGGCGAAGATCTAAAATACGATCTCATCCTAGGGATCAAATAATAAAAAAAGGAAAAAAAGACAATTTTTGTTTTTTAACAGTTTGGGGAATGGAAGCGGAACTTCCCTTTGGGAGTCCCCGAAAAAGACTTTCCTTTTTTGAACCCATTTATAAGGAACTCCAAAAAAAAGTTAGAAAAGTGAAAAAGAATTTCTTTCTACTTGTAAAAATTTCAAAAGAAAAAACAAAATGGATCATTAAAATACTTCTAGTTCTAAAACGAATAATGAAGGAAATTAAAAAAGTAAACCCAATATTCTTATTTGAATTGAGCAAGGCGAAAGTATATGAAACGGCTGAAAATGGAAAAGATTCCAAAATAAATAATAAGATTATTCACAAATCAACCATTCAAATCCAATCCATGAATTGGACAAATTATTCACTCATAGAAAAAAAGATAAAAGATCTTTCTGATAGAACAATCACAATCAGGAATCAAATAGAACGAATCACAAAAGACAAGAAAAAAATAATTCTAACTTGTGATGATAAAAGATCAAAGTCACAGAAAGATATTTGGCAGATATTCCAAAGAATAAATATACGATTAATACGTAAATCACATTATTTTATGAAATCTCTGATTGAAAAAATATACATAGATATCTTGCTATATATAATTACCATTCACAGGATAAATTTCCAACTTTTCTTTGAATCAACAAAAAAAATAATCAATAAATCCGTTTACAACGATCAAACAAATCAGGAAGGAATTGATGAAAGAGATCAAAATACAATGAACTTCTTTTCCACTATAAAAAAGTCCTTTTCAAATACTAATATTAGTAATAGTAATAAAATGTATTATGACTTATCCTCCCTGTCCCAAGCATATGTATTTTACAAATTATCACAAACCCAATTACTTAACAAGTATCAATTGAAATCTCTACTTCAATATCAGGGGACTTATCCTTTTATTAAGGATAAAATCAAGGATTATTGTATGACACGAGGAATATTTGATTACAATTCAAGACATAAGAAAATTCATAAGTCTGGAATGATTGAATGGAAAAACTGGTTAAAGGGGCATTATCAATACAATTTATCTCAAACCAAATGGTCGCGGTTAGTACCGCAAAAATGGCGAAATAGAATCAATCAACGTTATAGGATTCAAAATAAAGACTCAATTAAATCGGATTCATATAAAAAAGAAAAAGACCAATTAATGCATTACGTGAAACAAAATTACTATGCAGCGGATTCATTGACAAATCAAAAAGAAAAATGGAAAAAACACTACAGATATGATCTTTTATCACATAAATATATGAACTATGGGGATAAGGAGGATTTATATATTTATGGGTCAAGATTACAAGTAAACGGGGTTCTCAAAATTCCATATAATTTCAATAAACCGAAATCCGAATCATTTTTTGTATTGGTAAGTACAGCTATTAGTGATTATCTAGAAGAAGGATATATTATTGATACGCATAAAAATCTAGATAGAAAATATTTTGATTGTCGAATTCTCCATTTTTGTCTTAGAAAAAATATTGATATTGAGACCTGGACCAATACGCATATCCATACCAAAATTGATAAAAATACTAAGACTGAAAAAAAAATCAACAACAAATTGAAAAAAAAAGATATTTTTTCTCTTATGATTCATCAAGAAATCAACTCATCCAATCAAAAAAGTATTTTTTTTAATTGGATGGGAATGAATCAAGAAAGAGTTTATCATACCATATCAAATCTAGAATCTTGGTTCTTCCCAGAATTTGTCTTACTTTTTGATGCATATAAGATTAAACCATGGATTATACCAATCAAATTACTTCTTTTTGACTTTGATTTTATTAAAAATCAAAGTCAAAATAAAAACATCAATATAAATAGAAAAAATAATCTTCAGATGATATCTCATCAAAAAAAATATCTTAAATTAGAAAATTCCAACCAACAAAAAAATGAGCAAGAGGACCAAGTAAATCTTGTATCAGATCTACGAAAAGAAAACAAAAACAAAGATATTGAAGAGAATTATGTGAGATCAGACATTACCATTAAAAAAGGTAAAAAGAAAAAACAATCCAAGAAAAGCAAGGAAGCGGAACTTGATTTCTTCCTGAAAAAATATTTCCTTTTTCAATTAAGATGGGATGACTCCTTGAACCAAAGAATGATCAATAATATCAAGGTATATTGTCTCTTACTTAGACTGATAAATCCAAAGGAAATTGCTATATCCTCGATTCAAAGAGGAGAGATGCATCTGGATGTAATGCTAATTCAGAAAGATCTAGCTCTTACAGAATTGATAAAAAAAGGAATATTAATTATCGAACCAATTCGTCTATCTATAAAAAGGGATGGAAAATGGATTATATATCAAACTATAAGTATTTCATTGGTCGAGAACAATAAACACCAAACTAATAGAAAATGCATAAAAAAAAGATATATTGATAAGAGGAATTTGGATAAACCCATTGTACGATATGGGAATATGCTTGTGAATGGGGACACTAATTATTATGATTTCCTTGTTCCTGAAAATATTTTATCTCCTAGGCGTCGTAGAGAATTGAGAATGTTAATTTGTTTCAATTCCCATAATTGGAATGTTACAGATAGAAATGGAAATCCATTATTTTCCAATGAAAACAACATAAGAAACTCTGGAAAATTTTTGGATGAAGACAAGCATCTTAATACAGATACAAATAAATTCATTAAATGTAAATTTGTTCTTTGGCCCAATTACCGATTAGAAGATTTAGCTTGTATGAATCGCTATTGGTTTGATACCAATAATGGCAGTCGTTTCAGTATGTCAAGGATACATATGTATCCACAATTTAGAATTATTTAATAATATAGTATATTTCCTATATCATATATATCTATATTCCGTGACATTTTCGGTATATGAAAGCCGAAAGATGTACGCATATGCTATGTTATATTTTGGTAAATGATACAGATTGAATGGTGTATCAATTCAATTGGATATAGGAATAAATAAATTAGGGGAATCCTTTTAGATAGAAAAAAAAATTCTTTTCTTTCATTAATGTGGAAACATATTATCCCTTTCTATCCAAATCAAATTGAAAATTTGATTTGGATAAAATAAAGAAGTAGTATATGAATAAATCAAAATTTTTGTGTGTACTAGATTAAAATAACTGGCATAATTCTTTTTTATTTTTTATTTTTCCTGATCGGAAAAATCCATGAAAAAGAAAGAAAAAGGATAGAAAATTTTTTTATGGTAAAAAATGCATTAATTTCCATTATTCCACAAGAAGAAAAAGAGGAAAACAAAGGTTCTGTTGAATTTCAAGTATTCAGTTTCACCAATAAGATACGGAGACTTACTTCACATTTGGAATTGCACAAAAAAGATTTTTTATCGCAAAGGGGTCTACGAAAAATTCTAGGAAAACGTCAACGGTTGCTGGCTTATTTGTCAAAGAAAAATAGAGTACGTTATAAGAAATTAATTGGTCAGTTGGATATTCGAGAGCCAAAAACCCGCTAATTTAATCGTTTGAATTTTTTTTTAGTAGTATTCCATTTTTAGTTTTGATGAGTCTCGTTTTGAGGAATTCATTATTCCATGAATTAAGGAAGAAAAGATATGACAGTACCGGTTACAAGAAAAGATCTCATGATAGTCAATATGGGGCCTCACCACCCATCAATGCATGGTGTTCTTCGACTAATCATTACTCTCGATGGTGAAGATGTTATTGACTGTGAGCCCATATTGGGCTATTTACACAGAGGAATGGAAAAAATAGCGGAAAATCGAACAATTATACAGTATCTACCTTATGTAACACGATGGGATTATTTAGCTACTATGTTCACAGAGGCAATAACCGTAAATGCACCAGAACAATTGGAAAATGTTCAAGTACCTCAAAGAGCTAGCTATATCAGAGTAATTATGCTGGAATTGAGCCGTATAGCTTCTCATTTGTTATGGCTTGGACCTTTTATGGCAGATATCGGTGCACAGACTCCTTTTTTCTATATTTTCAGAGAAAGGGAATTGATATATGATCTATTCGAAGCCGCCACAGGTATGCGAATGATGCATAATTATTTCCGTATCGGAGGAGTAGCTGCTGATCTACCTTATGGATGGATAGATAAATGTTTGGATTTCTGCGATTATTCTTTAACGGGAGTTGTTGAATATCAAAAACTTATTACGCGTAATCCCATTTTTTTGGAACGAGTTGAAGGAGTGGGCATTATTGGTGGAGAAGAAGCTGTAAATTGGGGTTTATCAGGACCGATGTTACGAGCTTCTGGAATCCAATGGGATCTTCGTAAAGTTGATCATTATGAGTGTTACAATGAATTCAATTGGGAAGTCCAATGGCAAAAAGAAGGAGATTCATTAGCTCGTTATTTAGTACGAATCGGTGAAATGATGGAATCCATAAAAATTATTCAACAGGCTCTAGAAGGAATTCCTGGAGGACCTTATGAAAATTTAGAAGTACGACGCTTTGATAGAGCAAAGAATTTCGAATGGAATGATTTTGAATATAGATTTATTAGTAAAAAACCTTCACCCAATTTTGAATTGTCGAAACAAGAACTTTATGTGAGAGTGGAAGCCCCAAAAGGAGAATTGGGAATTTATTTGATAGGAGATAATAGCGTTTTCCCCTGGAGATGGAAAATTCGTCCACCCGGTTTTATCAATTTGCAAATTCTTCCTCAGCTAGTTAAAAGAATGAAATTGGCTGATATCATGACGATATTGGGTAGTATAGATATCATTATGGGAGAAGTTGATCGTTGAAATGATAATTGATACGACAGAAGTACAAACTATCAATTCTTTTTATACATCGGAATTTATAAAAGAAGTGTATGCACTAATATGGATTGTACCCATTTTGACCCTTATATTGGGAATCACAATAGGGGTACTTGTAATTGTGTGGTTAGAAAGAGAAATATCTGCAGCGATACAACAGCGTATTGGGCCTGAGTATGCTGGCCCGTTGGGAATTCTTCAAGCTATAGCGGATGGGACTAAACTACTTTTTAAAGAGGACCTCCTCCCATCTCGAGGAGATCCTCGTTTGTTTAGTGTGGGACCGTCTATAGCGGTTATATCAATTCTACTAAGTTATTTAGTAATTCCTTTTGGGTATCATCTTATTTTAGCCGATCTCAGTATAGGTGTTTTTTTATGGATCGCCATCTCCAGTATTGCTCCTATTGGGCTTCTTATGTCAGGATATGGATCGAATAATAAGTATTCCTTTTTAGGTGGTTTACGAGCTGCTGCTCAATCTATTAGTTATGAAATACCATTAACTCTATGTGTGTTATCAATATCTCTACGTGTGATTCGTTGGAATATGAACTTTGAACCTCTCTTCTAGAAATAAAAGAAAAAGGAAAGAGGTTAAATGTATTGAATAGATGTTTTCATTTTTTTTTTTTGTTCAGCATTCAGATTGATGAGTTAAACCAGATAGTTATATGAGTGAAACTAAACAGCTTAAAAATTTGTAGTAAGAAGAAAAAATCTCATTCCCTATGTACAAGAATAAAGTTGAAGTAAAAATAAGCAGTGTAAACTGCTTACCCCAAGATTAAGATTTTTTTGATTAGTCATCATATCTTGAAGCGGGTGCAAACAAAAGATCAACTGTATGGAGTTTCCACTATGGTTTCGTATGTATTACTATACTGGGGATCAATCAAAAGTCAGTGGACGGTTAGGAACACCAAGGTACACAAAGGATTAGTAATGGAGATAATGTAAGGTATCAAAAAAGAGGTATTTCTTCATAAAACGAATCATAATAAGGACTTGAAATTGGTAGAAATGATCAAGTAGTACTTCCCTACGATTCCGATCTAGAGTATGCTCCTATTCATTGGTTAAAGAAATGACTATCAAGAACGAATTAATCCTTTATTTATTTTTTTTAGTATCCTCCTCTGAGACAGAAGAACAGGAAAAAATAAATGGAATGCAGTAATTGAATGAATAATAAAAAAGGAAGATCCTTATTTATTCTTTTCTCTATCCATATTCATACATATCGAATTCTTATCACGATTCATGAACTAATAACTAATTCTTTTTATTTTGTATTGATTTATATAAGGAGTATTTTATTGAAATATTAAGTTATTACCAAACAAAGAGAAATTCTTATTGTAAAGGATGAGATCAATTCGGAAGCACTTTTTTTCTTATTCTAGCAGACAGAATTTCAGTGGTCTAATTTGGGACTTTCCGATGTATCTTTATTCTATCTACCCAAAGATGGTGATAATACCGAACCCGTCCCTACATTTTTTTGTGGCCATCGAGGAGCCGTATGAAGCTGAAGTCTCACGTACGGTTTTGAAATAGCGATGGGAACCGTGATGTTATTATCGACTATGATTATCTAACAGTTCAAGTACAGTTGATATAGTTGAAGCACAGTCAAAATATGGTTTTTGGGGGTGGAATCTGTGGCGTCAGCCTATAGGATTTATTGTTTTTATAATTTCTTCTCTAGCCGAATGTGAGAGATTGCCCTTTGATTTACCAGAAGCGGAGGAGGAATTAGTAGCAGGTTATCAAACCGAGTATTCGGGTATCAAATATGGTTTATTTTATCTTGCTTCTTACCTAAATTTATTAGTTTCTTCATTATTTGTAACAGTTCTTTACTTAGGTGGGTGGAATTTATCTATTCCGTATATATCCATTCCTGAACTTTTCGGAATAAATAAAATCACTGGCATTTTTGGAATGACAATGGGTATTCTTATTACATTAACTAAAGCTTATTTGTTTCTCTTCATTTCTATCACAACAAGATGGACTTTACCTAGGATGAGAATGGACCAGTTATTAAATCTTGGATGGAAATTTCTTTTACCTATTTCTCTAGGTAATCTGTTATTAACAACTTCTTCCCAACTTGTTTCATTATAAATAAGAGAATATGATAACACTATTTTAGATTAATAATCTCTATCAAACAAGAGAAAGAAACGTCAACTTTTTCATGTATATCTACAATATGTTCCCTATGGTAATTGGGTTCATGAATTATGGTCAACAAACAATACGAGCTGCAAGGTACATTGGTCAAAGTTTCATAATTACCTTATCCCACACAAATCGTTTACCTGTAACTATTCAATATCCTTATGAAAAATCGATCACATCAGAGCGTTTCCGGGGTCGAATCCACTTTGAATTTGATAAATGTATTGCTTGTGAAGTATGTGTTCGTGTATGCCCGATAGATCTACCCGTTGTTGATTGGAGATTTGAAAAAGATATTAAAAAGAAACAATTACTTAATTATAGTATAGATTTTGGGGTTTGTATATTTTGTGGTAACTGTGTCGAGTATTGTCCAACAAATTGTTTATCAATGACTGAAGAATATGAACTTTCCACTTATGATCGTCACGAATTGAATTATAATCAAATTGCTTTGGGTCGATTACCAATCTCAATAATTGGAGATTACACAATTCAAACAGTTATGAATTCTACTCAAATAAAAATAGACAAAGATAAACCCTTTGATTCAAGAACAATTACCGATTACTAAGATTTTGTTTTGATATAAAGAAAGGATCCAAGCTTTTTATTTTGGGTAGTCAGTAACTACAAATAAAAACTAATAACTATTGATTGTTGAGAATCACTGTTTGGTTTAAACTTAAAATATATTTTTCGTGATGATTTCAAAATAGCAAATTTCAACTACATATTCCAACTACTCTTTTTTTTTTTCTTTCGGATAAATATAAAAAAAGTAGGATTGACCCGATTATTTTATCTATATCTACATTAATCCATATTCAAATTCAATTCAATTATAAATGTATCGCATACAATATTATATACAAGAAAAAAAAAGATAGGGTAAGCCCTTTTCCTTTCCTGGACCATTTATTTAGTAAAGTTAAAGTAAGGTCATGAAATAGTTAAAGTTATTTATTTTGTATTTTATACATAATGGATTTACCTGGACCAATACATGATATTCTTGTTGTATTTCTGGGGTCAATTCTTGTATTAGGGGGTCTGGGGGTAGTATTATTTACCAATCCAATTTATTCTGCCTTTTCGTTGGGATTGGTTCTTGTTTGTATATCCTTATTATATATTTCATCGAACTCCTATTTTGTAGCTGCCGCACAGCTCCTTATTTATGTGGGAGCTATAAATGTCTTGATCATATTTGCTGTAATGTTCATGAATGGTTCAGAATATTCCAATAATTCCTATTTTTGGACCATTGGAGATGGGGTCACTTCAATGGTTTGTACAACTATTCTTTTTTCACTAATTACTACTATCCCAGATACGTCATGGTACGGAATTATTTGGACTACAAGATCAAACCAGATTATGGAACAGGACCTAATAAATAACGTTCAACAAATTGGGATTCATTTATCAACAGATTTTTATCTTCCGTTTGAACTCATTTCAATAATTCTTTTAGTTTCCTTGATAGGTGCAATTACTATGGCTCGACAATAAGCAATAAAAATACTTAACTTATAATGATTCCCAATTCTTAGAATTCTAACTAAATTCTAAATAAATAAATATAAATTTTTAGTTAAATCTATCTATCGTCAATATCTTCTTTTGTTGTGTAATTGTTCTATTCTAATCAATTGAATTGGTTGAATTGTTGTTCATATTGAAATGAATCGAGATTGATAAGGAGTTAGTCAATGATGTTTGAGCATGTCCTTCTTTTGAGTGTTTATTTATTTTCTATTGGTATCTATGGATTGATCACAAGTCGAAACATGGTTAGAGCACTTATGTGTCTTGAGCTTATACTAAATTCGGTTAATATCAATCTTGTAACATTTTCTGATATATTTGATAGTCGCCAATTAAAAGGAGACATTTTCTCAATCTTTGTTATAGCCATTGCGGCTGCTGAAGCAGCTATTGGACTTGCTATTGTTTCGTCGATCCATCGTAACAGAAAATCAACTCGTATTAATCAATCGAATTTGTTGAATAATTAGTGATAATCATCATAGATAATTTAAATAAAGACACATAAAAATATTTAATAGAATTGAAATACTTTTTTTTTTATTGAATTGCATTCAAATTCAATAAAATTGAATTGCATTTTGATTTTTATATTGAAATAATGATGACCTATTTGTTGGCCAATGAATTTTAATTCGCATGTGCAACTCGTATCATCATAATTGTTGAAACGAAAATCAAAGTGTCTTGACCTTTTCTCATAAACAGATTGATTTAAGAAATATATTGATTGTTTTTAATAAACCACTGTTTCGTCTGGTGTCTACAATATTACAATATATAATATATGATTCATTTACTACTAATTTGATTTGACCAGATCGAAAATCTTTTATGTTCAAAACTGGAATTTATAGATCCAATGTCACATTCAGTAAAAATTTATGATACATGTATAGGGTGTACTCAATGTGTACGAGCTTGCCCCACGGATGTATTGGAAATGATACCTTGGGACGGATGTAAAGCAAAGCAAATAGCTTCCGCGCCAAGAACCGAGGACTGTGTAGGTTGTAAGAGATGTGAATCTGCCTGCCCAACAGATTTTTTGAGTGTCCGCGTTTATTTAGGGCCTGAAACAACTCGCAGCATGGCTCTATCTTATTGATACGTTACAAAAAACTCCACTTGAATCATTTGTGATTCCTCTTTACCGACAAAAGCCCGTGCTCGACAAAATATATTATTTTGAGGACGGGCTTTTCTGGTCAAAACGTATCTTGTCTTTATCACGAGTTATTTTCCTTGGTTAACAATACTTGTTGTTTTACCGATATTCGCGGGTTCCTCAATTTTCTTTTTCCCTCATAGAGGGAATAAGATGTTTAGGTGGTATACCATATGTATATGCTTGTTAGAACTCCTTCTAACGACTTATGCATTCTGTTATCATTTCCAATTGGATGATCCATTAATGCAATTGAAGGAAGATTCTAAATGGATAGATGTTTTTGATTTCCACTGGAGACTAGGAATCGATGGACTTTCCATAGGACCCATTTTACTGACAGGATTTATCACTACTTTAGCAACTTTAGCAGCTTGGCCAGTTACTCGAAATTCGCGGTTGTTCTATTTCCTGATGCTAGCAATGTACAGTGGTCAAATAGGATTATTTTCTTCTCGAGACCTTTTACTTTTTTTCATCATGTGGGAGTTAGAATTAATTCCTGTTTACTTACTTTTATCCATGTGGGGGGGAAAGAAACGTCTCTACTCGGCTACAAAGTTTATTTTGTACACTGCAGGGGGTTCCATTTTTTTCTTAATAGGAGTTCTAGGTATGGGTTTATATGGTTCCAATGAACCAACATTAGATTTTGAAAGATTAATTAATCAATCATATCCTGTGACATTGGAAATAATATTCTATTTTGGCTTCCTTATTGCTTATGCTGTAAAATTGCCGATTATACCCCTACATACATGGTTACCTGATACCCATGGAGAAGCACATTACAGTACATGTATGCTTTTAGCTGGAATCCTATTAAAAATGGGCGCATATGGATTGATTCGGATCAATATGGAATTACTACCCCACGCTCATTCTATATTTTCTCCCTGGTTGGTGATAATAGGAACAATGCAAATAATCTATGCAGCTTCAACTTCTCCTGGTCAACGTAATTTAAAAAAGAGAATAGCCTATTCCTCTGTATCTCACATGGGTTTCACAATTATAGGAATTGGTTCTCTAACCGACATGGGGCTCAATGGAGCTATTTTACAAATGCTCTCTCATGGATTTATTGGTGCTGCACTTTTTTTCTTGGCGGGAACGAGTTGTGATAGAACACGTCTTGTTTATCTCGAAGAAATGGGAGGGATATCTATCCCAATGCCAAAAATATTTACTATGTTCAGTAGCTTCTCGATGGCTTCTCTTGCATTGCCAGGAATGAGTGGTTTTGTTGCGGAATTTATAGTATTTTTTGGACTAATTACTAGTACAAAATATCTTTTAATGCCAAAAATACTAATTACTTTTGTAATGGCAATTGGAATGATATTAACTCCTATTTATTTATTATCTATGTTACGTCAGATGTTTTATGGATACAAGCTATTTAATATTCCAAACTCTAATTTTTGGGATTCCGGACCACGAGAACTATTTCTTTCAATCTGTATCTTTCTACCCGTAATAGGTATTGGTATTTATCCCGATTTTGTTCTCTCGTTATCAGTGGACAAGGTACATGCTATCCTATCCAATTATTATCATAGATAGTGTTTCATTAATGAGACGGAAGGAAAGTCTTATAATTCTTTGAATTTAATATTTTGAAAATGGTTTGCTGTACTGTATAATGAAAAAAGAAATAAAATGAATAAGAATTGTAATTAGATACATCTCGAGTTTTTGAGAACCATTTAAATTTGAATGATTCCTTGATTCAAACGGTTCTCAAAAACTCATAAAAACAAACTTTCGTTATATATGGGATGATGCTTTTATCTTATGTATTCTTCATGTAGTTTATTCAATTAGATGTTTATGTGAATGAACCATAACTATGTAGACCTATTCCTAATAGATTGATCCCAAAATAGCATATCCAAATTATAAGAAATCCTATAGAAGCCACAAGTGCCGAATTCGTACCTTTCCAATTTATATTTGTTCTAGTATGTAAATAAATCGCGAATATGGTCCAAGTAATAAATGCCCAAGTTTCCTTGGGGTCCCAATTCCAATAGGATCCCCATGCCTCATTAGCCCATACTGCTCCACAAAGAATACCTATGGTTAAAAAGGTAAACCCTAGACTAATGACACGATAACTCCAATAATCCAAACGCTCAGTTAATTGATATTTGTAATAATTTCGAAATGAAGGAAAAGAAGTGTTTTTAAAAACACTTCTTTTTTCATTCAAATATTCAATCTCACCAAAGAAAAATGACTTAATTAATAAATTATTGCTTTTATAAAAAATTTCGATGTTTTTTCGAAATGTAATGACTAGAAGAGCGACTGATAATAATGATCCGCATAAAAGAGCTGCATAGCTCAATAACATCATACTTACGTGCATCATTAACCACTGAGATTGTAGAGCAGGTACTAATATTGCAGATTGATGCATTTCAGTTGAAAGACCCGACATGGCAAAGCCTTGAGTAAAAATGGTACTTGGTGCAATTATTGTGCTTAAATCATTTTTAAGGTTACATATCTTGGGAATCATATGAATAATGAAGAAACCACATGAAAGGAAGATTAATGACTCGTATAAATTACTTAATGGAAAATGTCCCGAAGAAATCCAACGAGAAACTAATAATCCTGTTATAGAGAAAAAAGTAGCTATCATTCCTTTTTCTGACGAATCACGTAATCCCACAATTTTGTGGACTAATAAGGTCATCAAATGAATCGTAATCACAATTGAAATGATCGAAAAAGAGATATGAGTTAATATATGTTCTAAAGTCGCAAATATCATAAAAGGCGGTCCCATTACAGAATTGGAAATCGGGAATTGAATACATTTTAGGATCTATTGTATCTCTTTTAGAAGATGCCGCCACTCGGACTCGAACCGAGATGCTTTAGCACTGCTTCCTAAGAGCAGCGTGTCTACCGATTTCACCATGGCGGCTTACTTGAAATAATAATAGTCAATTCATGTTGAATCGTCGAGATTCAAGGATTCAATATAGTTTAGAAAACATTAATTAGAATCGATGAATAAAGACGGGTTTGTGGTTTAAATATTTGAATTGAATCTTCAATAAAATACCTACTTAGGTAGTATTGTCGTGGGTTTTTTAACAATCAACTTTCACGTACTAGAAACTAAGTTCTCCCCAAACAGTTGGAACTCCATAGTTTTTTCTCAGTTGAGGTATAAAACTAAAAATTGTCTTTTTTTTTTTTCTATTTTTTTATGATTTGTTTTTCATTTATCCGATTTCATGGATTCAAATGAAAAAGATTGAGTTTTTTTTTTCAATGAACAAATAACTAGGATTTCATATCTATCACAATTTCATCATTAAATACAAAGAATTTGTTATTTTTCTAATGATTTCGATACCTTAGTATATTTAAATTAAAGTATTAATATTCTTTATTGTGATTGCGCATAAAATTTATAATTTATGATACCATTTACAAAACCAATTAAGTTTTGGGATAGACATATAACAAAAGAGTTTCAATCTCTATCACAATTGTACTTTTCTATTGTGAAAAGTACAATTGTGATAGGAAAAAAATAATACTTAGAACCCAATATACAAAAAACTCTTATTCCATATATCTGAGAAATTCAATACAGAAAAATACATTAGTTAACATTCATCTTACAAAATTTGAGGTTCTTTAGGCTATATCAATTGAAATTATTCTAAGGCTTTATTATTTGTTTGTCGCACAAAAAAACTTTTTGAATGCCCGGTGGAAACCGATTTCGCTAAAGAAAAAGCTTTTACTGCAGCTAAATATCCTTTTTTCTTCCAAATATTTCTACGAATACGTTTTTTTGACATAGAAGTACGTTTTTTTGGAACTGCCATTCAAAAAATTGGGGGTTCCTCCTTTTATCGTTGTATGTGAAAGACATGTATTCTTCAATATGGATCGTTCCTTTTAGTTATTATCTATACTTATTTCGTGTATGTGGATAATTTTTTTAATATACTCTTTTTAATATACATTATTTTTTTATTTTAACATATAAATATATAATAAACATACAAATATCTATATATAATACAAATATATTTATATATACATGTATATGTGATATATATATCACATATACATGTATGCGCGCGCATCACACATCACATATATAAATGACATGAGGAAAAAAAGAATAGAAGAAAATAAGGGAAAATAAAAATTCATTAAGTCCAGAGTGCTATGTCCATAATTCAAATTCCAATTAGAACTAAATTAGAACTAGTACTTTATCTGTTAAACAAGACATTCCATTACTTAGGTAACCTAAGTAATTTTTTATTTCAGTTATATATGAAGTCAGGAGTATCATAAGATTTCCGATAAACATAAGTTTTCTTTATTGGATTTCAATCCAATCAATCAGTTACACAACAAGTTAGGTAATTACTCCACTCCCAAAATGAATTAGAAAACCTAGGTATTTTTTTTTGTTGATTTCTTTTATTATTGTTCCTTTCTAAAAGGATAAAAAAGATAAGAATTGGTGAATCGAGAACAATTTGCAATTATAAGAAAAAATAGTTTCTTTTCTTATGGAACATACATATCAATATGCGTGGATAATACCTTTTCTTCCACTTCCAGTTACTATGTCAATAGGATTTGGACTTCTACTTATTCCGACAGCAACAAAAGATATTCGTCGCATATGGGCTTTTCCTAGTGTTTTACTCTTAAGTATAGCTATGTTGTTTTCGGCCAATCTGTCTATTCAACAAATAAATGGAAGTTTTATCTATCAATATCTATGGTCTTGGACCATCAATAATGATTTTTCCTTAGAGTTTGGATACTTGATTGATCCACTTACTTCTATTATGTCAATACTAATTACTACTGTTGGAATCATGGTACTTATTTATAGTGACAAGTATATGTATCACGATCAAGGATATTTGAGATTTTTTGCTTATATGAGTTTTTTTAATACTTCTATGCTGGGATTAGTTACTAGTTCCAATTTGATACAAATTTATATTTTTTGGGAACTAGTGGGAATGTGTTCTTATTTATTAATAGGGTTTTGGTTCACACGACCAATTGCAGCAAGTGCTTGTCAAAAAGCTTTTGTAACTAATCGTGTAGGGGATTTTGGTTTATTGTTAGGAATCTTAGGTTTTTATTGGATAACAGGTAGTTTAGAATTTCGGGATTTGCTCGAAATAACTAATAACTTAATCCAGAATAATGGGGTCAATTCCTTATTTGCTACTTTGTGTGCTTCCTTATTATTCGTCGGTGCAGTTGCTAAATCCGCACAATTCCCCCTTCACGTATGGTTACCTGATGCTATGGAAGGACCCACTCCTATTTCGGCTCTTATACACGCTGCTACTATGGTAGCAGCAGGAATTTTTCTTGTAGCTCGGCTTCTTCCTCTTTTCATAGTCATACCTTATATAATGAATTTAATTTCTTTAATAGGTGTAATAACACTATTATTAGGGGCTACTTTGGCCCTTGCTCAAAGAGACATTAAAAAAAGCCTAGCCTATTCTACAATGTCGCAATTGGGTTATATTATGTTAGCTCTAGGTATAGGTTCTTATCGAGCTGCTTTATTCCATTTGATCACTCATGCCTATTCAAAAGCTTTATTGTTTTTGGGATCTGGATCCATTATTCATTCAATGGAACCTATTGTTGGATATTCACCAGATAAAAGTCAGAATATGGTTCTTATGGGTGGTTTAACAAGATATGTTCCAATTACAAGAACTACTTTTTTATTGGGTACACTTTCTCTTTGTGGTATTCCACCTCTTGCTTGTTTTTGGTCCAAAGATGACATTCTTAATGATAGTTGGTTGTATTCACCAATTTGCGCAGTGATAGCTTATTTCACAGCAGGATTAACCGCATTTTATATGCTTCGGGTATATTTACTTACCTTTGATGGGTATTTGCGCGTTCATTTTCAAAATTACAGTAGCACAAAAAATGGTTCGTTCTATTCCATATCTCTATGGGGAAAAGGAACTCCAAGAGGAGTCAATCCAAATTTACTTTTATCAACAATGGATAAAAAGGTTTCTTTTTTTGCAAAAGATAGATCAAAAATTGATAATAATGTAAGAAATAGGATACGATACTTTAGTACTTACTTTGGAAATAAATACACTTCCATGTATCCTCACGAATCGGACAATACTATGCTATTTCCTCTTCTTGTATTAGTACTATTTACTTTGTTGGTTGGATCAATAGGAATTTCTTTTGATCAAGGAGTAATAAATTTTGATATATTATCGAAATGGTTAACCCCATCAACAAATCTTTTACATTCAAGTTCTAATTATTCTGTAAATTTGGATGAATTTTTTACAAATGCAATTTTATCAGTAAGTATAGCAACTTTCGGACTATTCATAGCATATATTTTATATGGATCCGCTTATTCATTTTTACAGAATTTGGATTTAATCAATTCATTTGTAAAAGGGGGTCCTAAAAGAATTCTTGTGGACCGAATAAAAAATGTGATATACAATTGGTCATATAATCGTGGTTACATAGATATTTTTTATACTAGAGTTTTTACCGTGGGGATAAGAGGATTAACCGAACTAACTCAGTTTTTTGATAGACGTATAATTGATGGAATTACAAATGGTGTTGGTGTTGCAAGTTTTTTTATAGGGGAAGGGATTAAATATATGGGAGGTGGACGAATCTCCTCTTATCTATTCTTGTATTTATCTTATGTATCAATATTTTTATTAATTTATTTATTTATAATAAAATAA